GAGATACGGCTGAAATAGGATTTTAGGGATAAGAAATAAACTAACCAAACCATGGATAAATCCAAGCGAACTTTTCTTAAATCCAAGCGATCTTTTCGTAGGCGTTTGCCCCCGATCCAATCGGGGGATCGAATTGATTATAAAAACATGAGTTTAATTAGTCGATTTATTAGTGAACAGGGAAAAATATTATCTAGACGAGTGAATAGATTGACCTTGAAACAACAACGATTAATTACTATTGCTATAAAACAAGCTCGTATTTTATCTTTGTTACCTTTTCTTAATAATGAGAAACAATTTGAAAGAACCGAGTCGACCACTAGAACTCCTAGTCTTAGAGCCAGAAAAAGATAGGTTTACCCTTTCTTCACTTGAATTCGAATTCCCATCCGAACTCAAGCGGGGATTGATATTTTGTTGGAAAAATCCAAGAATCCGGATTGAATTCTCGTGTCGTAAGAAAACAAATAATAATCTGGGAAGAAGAAATTTTTTTATTGAACTTGTTGATTCATATTTATTTTGACTACTTTCTCATATTTTATCATATTCTATTCATTTTTATTCGACCTTCCCGGAGTTCATTCTCCGGGCAACTCCGTTTAACCGGTGGATTCCTTCCAACCTACTTCTTTTATGATCTCATTGGAAATCATATAAAGACAATTCCTATTTGATATAGCTATTTGTGCAAGTATTTTACGATTAAGAAGCAACTGTCTCTTGTACAGACCGTTTATTAATCTACTATAACTATAGCATACCCCCCTTTCACGAATTGCTGCATTTATTCGAGTGATCCACAAACGACGAAAATTGATTTTTTGCTTATCCCTATCCCGATGAGCCGAAACCAAAGCTCTTATTTTTTGTTGAGTAATAGTTCGAGTAAGTCTTGAATGAGCCCCCCGAAAGCTTGATGCAAATAAACGAATTTTTGTTCTACGTCTCCGAGCGATATATCCCCGTCTAATTCTGGTCATTGAATAAATGAAACTTTCACGAATAACTAATAGATTTCCTTTCTTTCAGTTATTCTTTTGCCCCCTTCCTAGTATATTAATAACAAAACGGATTTTTCCAATGTATAAACTAAAAATTCCAACGGCTTTGGCTACTATAACCTTCCCAACCACGATTTTTTCTTTTTTATAGGCGTTTCACCTCGAAATACGAAATTGTACTATACTAGGTATTAAAAATAAAAAAAAATAGCAATGATAAAGAAATAGTGGATTCCATCGTTTCTATGGTTACTTCTTAAACGGTGAGGTCTTCTCTATACACCGGAGCCTTTACTTCATTTAATCAATGTTATTGCTAACTTGTATAGTTCACATTCTTCGGCTCTACCCATGAATTATCCAGTAATAGGTCTTTCACAACGAGCTCTACCTATACAGTAACGGTATTTAATTATGAAGGTTGGCTGGGTAGCTGACCCTGTTAGTCCGTTCTTGCAAGAGGGGTCTATATTAACTAAGATTTCCTCCGCTTAATGGATAACCATTTGCTACCAATGGAGAATTGCTTCTCATCTTGAATTGAGGTGAGTGGATTTACACCAATATAAACCATAAATTTCATACACAATAAAAGGGATATGCTCCATTTTCTTATTTTTAGATAGGAAATGTAGTTCGTTTTCCGTTCTATCCTATTTGATCATTGATATTCGAACATTGCTCTCTTTCCTTTGTTCTAGTTCATGATCTGAACGAGTCGCACATACACCCTAGTACATGTTCCTCGACGCTGAGGGCATCCCCGAAGCGCGGGGGATTTTGTGACATTTCTAATTGGCTGTCTTGTATTTCTAATAAGTTGTTTAATCGTTGGCATGTTGAATCATATACATAATGGACTGGTTTAGATTGATCCTAACCGCATGATTATGAATTCCTTTTATTGAATAGAATAGTAAATAAAAGTCATAGAATATTAATATGAAACTCGGCAGGGGTAATTTCAAATCACGAATTGATGCGAAATCCAGGCTATTGTCATTCAACCGCTACAAGATCAACAATTCCATAAGCTTGGGCCTCTGTTGCTGACATAAAAACATCTCTTTCCATGTCTTCGGAGACAACCCATAGGGGTTTGCCCGTTCTTTGTACATAAACCCTTGTCAGGGTTTCACGTAGTTTCAGCAGTTCTCCCACTTCCAGGATGAATTCTCCCGTTGCTACTTCAGAAAAAGAACCAGCAGGTTGATGGATCATTACCCTGATGATATAAGAAAATAAAAGGTTTCTTTATTTCGCATGATGAGGGGAAGATAAAAGAAAGATAAAAGAATAACAAGAAAAAAAGATATAATCGAACAACCGTACGGGCATTATGCATTGCATACGGCTCTACAATAAAATTGACCCTTACCTTACATCAAATAAAGAAAAAATAGGATCGATCAGACCCCGATCGGTAAATGATCAACTTACCACCCTTCCTTTCGGAGGAATTCAAAAATACTATGATGGCTCCGTTGCTTTAT